GCTTGATAATCCTCTTTTCTCTCTCTCTACTACTGTCACTGTGGTTTCCCCCCGTTGGCTAAGGTAAAGGGGAGGCACGTTCCCAAAGGTATAGAAATACCTTTTTCTCACATTCACATGGTGGGATACTTTTTTCCCTCCTTCTTTGCCTTTAAGCTAACGACTCCGGGCGTCTTTGAGAATCTTCTCTCTCAGTCGAAACTATATCTTTCTATATACTTTATATAAGAAAGGGAGAAGGTTGGCGAAGTTCACGCTTCACGGGGCATTCAGCTAAGTCGGGTGCTGGTGGCCTTCTCCGAGACAGTTCATTCAGCAGCTGGATTGTGGGTATAGCAGGACAATTGCTTTCTCTAGAAGGAAGGCCTTGGTTTGGCTTGTTTAATTGATTCGTACGTAATCCGAGAGCTTCATACGTGGGATTTTTTTGGCAAAGGAAAGTCAAGAGAAAGGGTGGTAGCTATTCTAGCAAGTCTTCTGTGGAGGAGTGGCACTAGGCTAGTAACTTATTAGACTAGTCTCGATTCCTCAAGGTTGTACGAGCTGTAATAGTAGTTGAAAAACCTCCCGTCCCGAGTGGGCTTAAGCCATGCCTTTACTAAAGAATTCTCGCCATCTCAGAGAAAATCTGGTGTGGAGCCCAGGCTAGCCAACAATGAGAAATGCCTTCCTCTTTTTTCTTGATTTAGGTGACGTAGTCTTATCCGATGAATGGCAGTGAGAAGGCGGAAAAGGTCGTAAAGGGCTAAGCTAAGGGAGGTTGGCATTCCGAAGTCAAGTGGGCTTTTCTCACACCGCATGGGGTCCTTTCCTACGCATATGCAAGAAGCTCTTATTTGGATCTCCGGGTTCTCACGCCAAGCTTCCTTTCTTTCGGGCAAGTCCAATTACAAAGAAAAGAGAAGGTCGGTCCCGTCCCACGGGTTAGGTGCTTAGCTGAAGGTGGAAGTCCAAAGCTTAATAAGGCAGCTTTGCTGGCGAAGCCGAGGCAAGAGCAAGGGTTGAAAGAGAAGAGAGAAGAATTCAATCTCTGTTCCATTCTCAATGGTTGGTTGGCCAGGATGCTTTGGTTTATCGGATCGATCGCAGTGGTCAAGTGCGCTGGACGACACGGCAGTACCATCGACTGGAGACCGGATTGCTAGCAGAGAGAGGAATGACTATAGGCACGGAACTGACTTTTTCCCCTTGCTTATAGTCAGCGTGACCAAGGTCCTTCTATCTTCCTAATGTCTCATTAGAGTGATAGGGGAATTCCAAAGCTTGAATGAAGTGATTGGCGGATTCCTTCTTTCGTCAGCTTTACGCCCCTTCAACAGAATCTGCCGTTAAGTCTTTCTTTGGCGGGCACGCTGTCCTTGTCCTTGATTCAAGAGGTTGCGGGCAGGGGCTTGAAAGGAAGGGAAATTGCCTTATTAAAGAAAGGAGGATATGGGAGGAAGAGCTCATTAGATCCATTTCACTTCGAACTCCAAGTCTTAAGCAAACTGGCATCTACCTTTCCTTGCTCTGCAGCCGTATCCGGGGGAAGGGATGAAAAGGGCATCCCAAATGACAACCAGACCCCAGAGAGGGGGCAACTGGAAATGATAGTGAAAAACCTCTTGCCAGAGTATCAAAAGCATATGTATGCCCAATACCTACCCCGACTTCAAAGCTCTCATAGAGATCGGGTAGAGAATTGAGGATGGAATCCAATCAGGCGTATTCCAAGACAAGTCCTCTAACACCTCAAACAGGTATAGGAAACTCCAGGAATTACAATGCGATGACTTCACAAACCGAAACCTTTCTTGCTCTTGTGTTCGCTCCAAAGCTTAGTAATCAATTCCATCGCTCACAGGAAGAAATTTAATTCCCGCTTGCTTTCCATCCTCTGCCTACTCTATGGTCTTGTAGCCGTTCACTTACAGAAAATCAATATGTATTCGAGAAATTCATCCGCAAGAAAAGAAGAAGACTTTCTCATTGCATTTGCTGGCCTATCCCTATCTGTCGACCTTAGTCCTCTGCGAGCAATCTCATACCTTTTAAAGCAAGCGATTGAATACCTATCCCTATGGCTGCTATCTGCTTCTAGCTTCTATCCTTGAAGGAGAGGTTACGAAGTAGCTCGAACAACGGGAGAGGTCAAAAAAGGGCTTTTTCTTAGGCGCAGGCCAGCTTTAATCGAACTCAGGTTCAGCTAAAGAAGATCCCGTCAAAAGATTTAGTCTGGAAGGCTATCTCTAGAAAGTCTTACCTCGTTTCCAGCTCTGCTTGCGGCATCGTCCCACACAGAAAGAAATGCCTTAGAATAGAATCAGCAATTCCCATCCTCTCTCTTCTCTTACAACCAAGTAAATCTGAGCGCCCTTTTCAAGATTGAATTCCATTCTCTGATTGAAGCAGACGACAGCACGATCAGGTAATTGACTGAAAGCAGAGGGACGGAGAGGAGATGCTCGACTGACAAGTTACTTAGTGCTTGTGCTAAGGAATCGTTTTTCAGTATGATCAGGAATCGAATTTCAAGTAATTCTTACAGCCTGTATGAAATTACAATTAAGTAAGCTTTTTCATAGAACCAGGACCCCGCAAAAACTCGCTTTTGAACTGGTAGGGTTACCCCATTTCTTAGGTCTCCGACCGCTGCTGCTTCTGCTACGGCAGAGGATGGTGGAAAAAAGACTAAGGTGTGTGAGTTCGGCTGTATAAGACGTCACTGTGACTCGCCTTGCTGCTCCCATAGTCTAAAGTTCTACAACTGAGAACCGCTTCTCTCTGGTCCCTCTCCTTGCTTCTAAGGTAGGACCATCCGGTTTGATTCACTTTCCAGACTAGGGGCCCTTTCTTCGAGCTGTCACTCATAGATTCTGACTTTGATCTTTAGGCGAAATCAAACTCCTTTTGTCCATGAGCCCATACTATCTTCCGTCACTCCACTCGATCAACATAGGGGAGGGGGTCTTAGCGAGTAAAACAAGAAGGAAGACAAACATAAATAGTAATTTAGAGGGAGCGAAGTGAGTGAACGGTCTCTAATCAAAGAGTAAATTCCTGGGAAGAGGACCTCGTCCTCTTTCTCTTTCGATAGACTTCCTAAAGGATGATGACGCTGTGGATGATGTCCCAGCTCGAGAGGTCAACCTTTTCATATTAATGCCTGCCCCTTCTTCTTTCCTCTAGCGGGCTTTGTCTCATATCACATTCATTCTTCTATGTTAGAAGCCTCTGGCTACTCTCGATACCTCTTACTCCAGAATAGTCACGCTTCCCAGTCTCTCAGCGAGTTCGAAGGCGATTGAGGAGTTTTTTAATCAATATCCGCTATTCTGCATCTGGTCTTTCCGTAAGCCTGCCCATCGAGCTGAGGAGAAAGGAAAGAAGAGCTGGCTTTGTTGTTCCTTCCCGCGATTGGAATGCCAACCCTAGTAGAAAGTGATATGGATTCTTAGCTTTTGAGCAAATAGGATGAGACTATCATCCGAAGTCGAAGTATTGAATACGCTTTATTTATTGTCGAAATACCATTTAATGGACTCGTTGGTTGAAACGAAGGATTTCTAATGGAAGGGAGCAGGCAAAGTCTAGCTGCCTATTCTCTTCCTTAAGTCCCAGACTTGCTAAGACTAGCAGCGCTCACTCTAACAGCTGTTATTCCGTTCTCAGTTGATTCAATAGCCAAGGAAAAACAATAGCTGCGCTTACAAGAGATTCAATTCGCTTCTTCCTCTAAGCATGCTACCAGTCCCCGCTACGGATACTGACTCTAGAGAACGTCGAATCATCATCCACTCCTGGCTGAGTCAACAAGACTTGTGACAACAGAAGGAAGAGCCTATCTTTTCTCTATCCTGGAGCCACATTGACTCATTGATAGCACTGGGATGAAAGACCAGCTTCTTCAACAAGAGCGGAGTCGCTCACTGCTATCTTCTCCACCTAATCCACTGCTGATCGAGTCGAGCTAAGCGCAGGGCTTATTCCTTAGCCCAAGCACTAAGCGAAACCTTCAACAGCGGAGAACAGAGCTGCAGCAAGACCATCAGATTGAATAATCTAGGATTCAGTATCAGAAGGCTTGAGTACGAAAGTTGGCTCTTCCTTTATTACGCTATTCTTCCAATCGAGCAAGGGAAAGAGAGAAGACCAAGACCTAGCGAAAGCTTGAAAGCGGAAAGCAAGACGGGATCTTATTCTTTATAATATGATATCGCCAAAGCAAAGAAAGGTCAACCTTTTTCACAAGAGCTTCACCCAAGAGGGAAGAGTCGACTATAGCTATAGCAAAAACTGCTTATCCCGAGGATCACTACACTACCTTTTGCTTTCGTTACTGAGCGACTTTGATCCTCATTTCCTTCACTCACAGAAGAACTTGCAAATGCCAATCTCGATTCAACTGCAAGCAAAGACTATCACCGCTCATTCTCAGCAACTTAAAGTACCACGCACTTGACGGGACCTATTTCCATGATGGTACGAACGACATACCTTGGAACAACGGTATGCGCCGTACCTTAGGAACGTACCTCAGAATCAAATCTTTCAAATAGGGTCGCATCTCAGATGCCTCAATTGAAGAGATTTATTTTGGAGGAGACACAATAGAATCAAACAGTGATCTTCTCACTCTCGGTGCCAAAGTGATTAACTTTGAAATCGAGAATAAAGAAAGATACAACTGGATGATTTATGATCACCCTCCGAAATCTTCCTTCTGTGAAAAGAAGGAATGATTCGAGGCAACCCCGAACGTGTAGTGGAGACGTACGGAGAGAGGACACTAGGGACAGAGTCCTTAGCAACAAACCTTTGGAGCGCTACTCTAGCTTGCTTCAAATAGAGAGCAAGGAAGAGATAGCCTGATCGTTTGGCTATCGCCGGAGCTTTGTGCCGACCTTTTTAGGGACATTTCTTATGAAGAGGTCAAGGAGGTCTTCTTCTCTATGAAAGAAAATCAGGACCCGCTTCAGTGCAGGTTTCTTCAAAAAAGCCTGGAGCAGTTCAATCTTTTTTTTTTTTAAGGATAGCGTACTTTATCGAAAAGGTTGAACATTCTTTAATTTTGAGAGATGTCACATCAGAACTACTGTTTGAGACAAGGGCTAGAAAGAAGCAAAGAGTCTCCTCATAGCACTACTTCTTTCTGATCTCTCTGCTCTGCTTTTGCGATGCCTATTCTTTTTTCTTTTCTTTTTTCCTCCTTCAAAACCTTCCATGAAAGATGGCTAGCTCCAATTCCGTCTATTTGGAAATGGGCAATCAGCTGCTACGCCCTTACTCTGCAATCAGGCTTGGCACCTTCCCTTATTCTCCTTCCTTTCCTTTTGGATCTGAGGTAGTGCTAACTAATCCTTGAATTTCTCCTATTAGAAATCCCGCTACTCTTGGGTACTTTAGATAACTATTCCGAAAAAGAAAAAGAAATATCCTCTAAAAAGCGCTAGTCACCTCTTACTCTTCGTATTCTAAGAAGGCATTTAATGCCCAAAGATCAGCCTTCGGCGAGCCTTTCCTTTGTTAACAAAAACTTGCCTTTGCCTTTCCTTCCCGCCTTAAGAAAGAAAGCCCGGATCCGGATAAGCAGCTATCGGCTTCATGCCATCTTCATTCATTTGCCCAATTCCGGGCACTGTAAGAACCGATTCTCTTCTTCAATCAAATATCCCACAGGCCGATGAAAGCCCGCCCAATAGCAAGAAGGCTTTTTCAACGATTGGAATGCTTCCTTATTACGCTATTCAAAGCATCGAGAAAAAAATGTATTGAAAGTTCGAATGCGTCTTGTGCTGCAGGGTGCATCTTCCTCTATATTAGTCGCAGATGAGTAGTTTTCGTTCCCTTGAATGAGGATTGAGAAGTTGGAGCAGTTCCCCTTGAAAAAATTTGAGTCCTATCTTCCTGGTCCTATCGAACCAGACACGGAATACCTTAATCCTCTTTGAAATAAAGTTTTTTTGGCTTGCCTTACAGGTAGTGACTAGACAGTAACTCTTACCAGACAGTGTACTACCCTCTTTCAAAAACTATTCCAGAACAATTTCTTTATTATAAGAGTATCGTCGGTAAGTTAAATGAAATCTCTCCAATCACCTCCTATCTTTTTCCTTACCTACTTGAACGGCTCCTGTTAGTTCTTCGCATATATGAGCTCTGGCCTCCCTCTTATTCTCATGTGACGTGATTTGCAGGGCATAAGAATCCGGTGAGGTGAGGCGGGGAATTGAATTGAGTAGAAATAGATTCAGGGTTCACTCCAGCTAACCAAAGGCTTTCCTCCTTCCTTGAAACTCGATTGACAGACCTTTCCCCACCCTTTTGGCTATTCCTAGTCGCACAACCAAAGAAGAGTTTTCAGAGCCTCTTTGCTGCCCTCAAGAAAAAAAGCAAAAAATATACGCAATTTTGACTTTCGATCTACCTTGGAAACGATTTCGTTCTATCCATTCCCATTCTCTTAATTGGTTAGGTCAAAAGGTACGTAGTTGCTCGACCTAAGGGAACGAGTGGAAGACTTGAAAAAGGAGTAAAATAAGGAAGAGAGTAGATATATAGAGAATAAGAGAAGGATAGAGGAAGAGAGGATGGACGTAGTTCAGTTGACGTATGAGTTGTAGAGGCGACCGAAGGTTTTTACAGGTTCGGCTTGCCGGAATATTCTTTGCCCAGTCAGTCTGTTTCCGCCGAGGTGGGGCAGTTACAGGGTCATAGAGGGTGAATCTCCTAATCTTCTTTCTTATACGTCTAATCTGGAGGCTGCTTCTATACCTATGAGATCGTTGGGTAGGGGAGTGGTTATGGAAAATAAAGGGGCCTTATGTATGCTTGATTGTAAGGGAGGAGAGGAGCGTTCAGCCGCTCGCTTTACTAACCAAGCAAGGGGTAAGCGCTAACTAAGAAAGCCATTGCGCACCAAGCAACGATTGAGTGCGCTAGCGCGAAAGCCTAAAGCAAGAAGCAAGGGGTGAGCGCACTAGCGCGAAAGCCGTTGCGCTAACGCGCAGCCGTTTTCTTGCTGGAAAGAGAGGAGTGAAAATTCCAGCCTTCTTTTTATTTTAAAGGCATATAGTGCGTTCTCGCTTTCAGGGGGAATTCAAGTCAAAATCTAGTACAAGGAGGAAGCGAAAGGCTAGCTACCAGGTACGAAACAGAGTATGACTATAATAAATCATAGAGCAGTGGGGAGCATGCCCATCCCATTAGATATCATTTGAGCTTCCCCTTTCCTAAGATCCTGGACGTGGTACTGACGCATGAACTTGGTTACTGGTTTGACCGGTTTGTTGGCAAGTCAAGTAAGGAAAGGTCTGTTCATTTGTCCAGAAATATGTTTTCGGCCTATCTATCGATTGAACCAGGGGCTGGGCTCTTGTTGCTTGTTGACAGACATAAGCATAAGAAGTGGGATTAAGAATAGGGGAAGAGCAGCTCTACTCATACTTCTGCTTATGGAAAGACATAAGAAGCACCCTATAAAAGATGCAAGATCTCTTAGTAAGCCCTTGTTGGCATATCAGGTGCCATTGAACACAGTCCAGGGAAAGCATCTATCTATAGTGATAGTGATCCATCGCCTTGACTTGAGTCTCCACCACATCTATTTCCTGCCCGCTTGTAGCGGTTGGTTAGGCTAGGCCGGTTAGAACCTCTCCGCAGTTCTCGATTCTGATTGAACTAGGGAGGATCGGTATTGCTGGGGGAGATTGTTCTTCCTCAGCTGGCTTGTTAACCATGGTCTCTTGAAGGTTTCATTCTTTTACCAGCTCTCCCAGCCAACAACCTGCTAACCCTAAGCTTGCAAGCACCTTGGTCACATCTAAGTCCCTATTCAATTGTTCTATTTAGGACAGAAAGAAAAAGATCTGCCTTTTGCGGGGAGAATCGCTCGAAAGCACGGGATGGGCATTCCCTTACGCTTTCTTCTTGCTGCTTTGTTTGCTCTTTCGAATAGAAGGTAGTATTGAAAGAAAAGAAGCCGTACCTTCGCTGCTTCCTTTGCGCTCTAAGAGCTTCCTATCCGCTAAGTCATCCGAAAGCACTTTGACTGAGATTGGAAGTGGATCCTTCACCTGCTATGGACAGGGACTTCTTCACTCAACTATGAGTACGAATCCGCTTTGTCGCCTTCTGAGCTATACGAAAGAACTCTCGCAACCCATAGATAGGCCTAAGTCGAAAAGGTGGACGGAGAGAGGAGCGAAGACCTTTGTTTTGATGCTTTGAGATTTCATCAACAGTCCCGTGCCAAGCATAAGAGTCAACTACGTCGAACCTGACGCCTAACACTCGGGCATCCTGTTCTTTGCTCACTCCCTGGAGTGAGATTCTCAGGGAGATCCCCTTTCTTATCAGTTCGACTGAGCTTCATCTCTCATTTTTGATCACTATTTCTGTTACTGGAACAGCAAACTCAGATCTTTGGGAAGTCTCTTCAGGACTCCCGTGCCCACCTGAAGGAAGAGAAGTGAGAAAATTACCTCGCTCACAACGTACAATAAATTCCCTCTTTTCTGCCTAGAGTTCGCTACTTAGACTTCCAATATATCTCCTGCGACTATTTTCTTTCAAGTCAAAAATGAGACTTCGCCCCAGCAAGAAAACGGATGCAATTGGTCCTTCTCACTATATAGAACCCCGCCCAAGAGGGAGACCCAAGTCCTAGTAGCCCTGCCAAATGGTGATTCTGGTAGTGAAAGAAAGCCCATACCTAACTCGCTATGCTTGGCGCGGTCCCGTGCTACGCTATTTGATCGAGATTCGAAATACCCTTCCTCGCCGCCACCTTCCTTCAGAGGTAGCCCGATTGGAATCTTGTACACTTTCCTTATCTTTCTTTTATTGATCCAGCCTCTACCTCATAGAAAATCCTGTTTAGGAAGCTAGCGCCCGCTCTCGCCCCAATATACGTGTAGGGGGAAGCACCAATGAAAGTGAACCTTTATTGTTTCGTTTCCTTTTCTCTTCGAACCGAAGCTTATAGTCAAGGAAGTTGCTTTCGCTCCTTTCCAGCAAGAAAACGTATGCAGCAAGAAAACGTATGCGCTCCACTAAGGCGCAACGGCTTTCGCGCTAGTGCGCTCATCCGTCTTGCTTTAGGCTTTCGCGCTAGCGCACTCACCCCTTGCTTGGTTAATCAAGCAAGTTCAAATGGCTTTTCACGCCACTCGACTTTATTATAAAAAGAGGAGCGGAAGGCAGTTTTCACTCTCCTATAAACAGAAAGTAACGAGACTTACAGGAGTGTTGAAGAAGAACAGCTACGCAACTCTCCTTCCAGCAAGAAAACGGATGCGGGTACTCAGCAAGAAAACGGCTGCGCGTTAGCGCAACGGCTTTCGCGCTAGTGCGCTCACCCCTTGCTTCTTTAAAGGCAACGGCTTTCGCGCGTTAGCGCTCATCCCTTGCTTGGTCCCGTCTTTTTTCTTTCTTTTCCACTCTTTTGACTAAAATGGGCCCATTTGCCTATCTTATGTAATTTCATAAATCCATGCTTCAAATGCCGCTTTTTCTGATTAAAAGTAGCCCAAACTGGGGATTTTTCGACTGAAAGTCTTCCAAACTTCTTTCTTTATGCATCTTTACTTGATGAATTCTTGTTTGCACGATGTTGCTTCTTTATTATTATTGGAAAACTGCTTTTTCTTGCTGCATCCGTTTTCTTGCTGGGTAAGGGATCCGAGCGGAGCTATTATAACAGTAACGTATGCGGCTAAGCTCCCAATGAGCTACTGCTGCTACTTGTATGCTTTCCTAAGGATTGTTTAAGAGAAGAGTCTAAACAGCAGTCTTAAGTCTTCTCTTATTGCAGCTATGGAGCGAGGATTCCTTGCGTCTAAGGGATCCGAAGCGGAGCGGTAACCATTGCAGCTAAGCTCCTTTGATAAATGAGCTACTGAGCTACTTGTATGCTGCCTTAAGGGCTGTTTAAGGGCTTCCTAAGCATGTTCCCTTACAGGTACAGCTGTTCGTTATTATAAAAGGAAAGGAGCGGAAGCCGGGAGGTACATGATGGCTC